TACCAAAGGTTTAGAAGACCTCTGTCCTATCCATTAGACAATGGACGCCGTTCATTCCGATTTTTTCGTATTTTGATTTTTCTTGAATTCAAAACAAAAAAAAAATAGGATTATATGTGAGATCATTTTTGGAATTGTATATTCAATGATTCAATAATCGTAATTAAAATAGATTTTGTATATTCTAGAATAGAATTCGAATAGAATATTTAGAAAAAAGGAAATAAGCGGGTAGCGGGAATCGAACCCGCATCGTTAGCTTGGAAGGCTAGGGGTTATAGTCGACGTTCAATTCAGTGTTTTGAACGTCTCTAATTCAAAACCGAACATGAAACTTTGGTTTCATTCGGCTCCTTTATGGAATATGAGTAAATTCATAGATCTAAGATGTGAACAAAATGAACAAAATGATACCCATAACACCTACGTCAGCTTTTTGTTTGAATACAAACAAAATGAATCGCTTTCTAGATGATCCTTCTAGAAGAAGGTGATTCTAACAATCTTTCTAGTTACTTCGTTCTCTATTTCTATTTGAGAGGATCCTAAGGAAAAGGATTTTGTTTCCACCGAGCTAAAACAATATGTCGATGTCTCTAGTAAACCAAAGTCATCGTTGAATAGCTATTTTGCTCCAATTTCTTTCTTTATAAAAAAAATGGAAGATTTAGTTACGATTCGAAATTGAATTTCTATCTTCTGCCATGGATCCTTTACTCATACTTATTCAATTGGAAGTTTTGGTCCAATTCAAAAATTATGTTTCGCAATTTCATAATCCAACTTTTCAATTTATAAGTGACTCATGGATACAAATCACGAGAATTCGTATTTTTTTTTCTCGAATTTCTCATTGAGAGGTAAAGGATTAAATCTTTTTAAGAAATAAAGTTTTTGGTCGGAATATGAATAAAACCGAAAGACCCTTTAACTATTAACGGTTAATAGAACGAATCACACTTTTACCACTAAACTATACCCGCTACAATATGATTATTGTATACAAATGGATCTTTTGTCGAACAAGATCATTGAGCATGATCAAGATAGAATCATTAAAGAATCATCAAAACGAGAACGTTGCACTTTTTTGTGGGGAGATCCTAATTTGATGAGATTTGGGAAAGAGCCTTAATTGAAATTAAATAACTAAAACTCAAGTTTTCCCTTTTGCTGAAGAAGATCGATACGGATAAAAAAACACTCAAATCATAACATAAAAATGCATTGTGGAAGAATCGATAGTTTCTTTTTGAGTTCGGTAAAATATAACAAGAAAAAGAATTTAAATAGTCTTTTTTCTTTTTTTTTGTTGCTTGAATATAAAATATTCAATTGAATATAATAATATAATAAAAAAAGTCTTTTGGTTTTCAAATCAGATATCAGATAAATCATTATTTATCTATAATTCATTGGAACAAAAAAAAAAGAGCCCGGCTAGGTACTGACCGGGCCGGGCCAAGAGAATAAGAAGGGCCTTTCGAACAAAATCAACACAAATGGGTCTTGCTTATTTTTTTTTAGTTCGATTGTTCGCGCGGTCGAGCCCATCTTTTAGATAAAGGAAATTCCCGATTTGTGGATCTCTATATATATAATAGAATAGAGAAAGACGAAAGATTCCTTCCATTATGTGTAATGTAGTAATTATCTTTTTCAATTGGGAGAGATGGCTGAGTGGACTAAAGCGTCGGATTGCTAATCCGTTGTACGAGTTATTCGTACCGAGGGTTCGAATCCCTCTCTTTCCGTTTCCGTTGATGAATTTATTTGGTTTTTTTTTTCAAATTTTGAAAATCTTAGTGAAACGTGTAGAATAGATAAAATCCTAAGAAAATTTGCAAATTAACTAAAACCAAGGAAAACCCCCTGTATTTTATTCTTCACGTCCAGGATTTCGCCCTGGATCATTAGATAGAAATCCAAAGATAAAGAGAGACACAAAAAATATCACTACGGTATAAACGAAGAGTTTCAGAGTAAGCATTACACAATCTCCAAGATGGTTTTTTTTGAAAAAAAAAGAGAATAGATCTTCTATTTTTCTACCACATATCCTAAAGAAATGAGGTTTTTCTAGAAATGCATTGTCATAAATTCATTTGTTTTTCATTAACCAAAATTTTGGTTTATATCCAAATTAGATATTATATTGTGGGAGACCCTATAGAGGGTTAGGGTCTTTCACTGGAAAGGGGGTCAAAAATGAGGAAATGGGGGTAAGCCTGGGTTTTGTCGACTATACACGAATTTCAGCGTGTGAATCGAGGGTTCATACTCTAAAACTTATCTGATTTTTTGTTAGAATTTTTTTTTATCGAGGAAATCATACATTTTCTAGGATATTATTATTCAGGATCTCATCGAAAACTTACAGCAGCTTGCCAAACAAAAGCTAAGAGAAAAAAAAACAAAGGTATGACTGGCATAACATCCACGATTGGATTCAAAAAAGCATAGGCTTCGGGCAATTTGCCGAAGAAAAAACTACTCGAATAAAAGGGAGAATTAATACAAATACAGATCAAACTAACGATATTAAGCATAACAGACATTTTGTTCTTGGAGATAATTGCATTTTGATTGCGTTTTTGATATAAGGAAAAAGAAAGTAAGTAAGGTAGACAAAAACTCTTCTTTTTCTTTGAATCCACCCAACCAAAAATCCTCCAATTCTCAAAGGAGGATAGAAGAAATCATACTTTCATACAATATCTTAATTGAATTCGATGTAATGATCAATAAATTAAGTTGAATTCTATATCTATATGTATCAAAATCCTAGTACCAATCGATTATATAGATCTATAGATATTTGGACTGGAGTTGACAAACAAGCAATACCAATATTATTGTTTCTTAGTGGCGATTAGAAATTGAAATGGGGCGTGGCCAAGTGGTAAGGCAACGGGTTTTGGTCCCGCTATTCGGAGGTTCGAATCCTTCCGTCCCAGCGCAATCCATTTTTTATGCTCCATTATTCCCATAGAAAGAAATAGGGGAGTGGGTAGGAGTTAATCCATATTAATTTTAATATCTGTGTCTATTCGAATTTCATTAATAAATGATCAAGTTCCATATTATATAGAAATATGTTATGGAGCTGATGTTTTTTCTTTGAATGTAATTTGATTTAGGTATTTCGTGTTTGACTCGAATGAAAAATTGGAAATCTATTTAAGGCTTGAGGTAGGGGTGATTTATCCTATCCCTTTGTATTCACTTTCTCACAAGAGTCGATATTACTCAACCCCATTTAAACCAAATACATATCAATCCTATAATATAATCATATAAATGGTACGTATCATTCTAGTTCAATGACAAGAAAATTTTTGGTTCTTTGTTAAAAAGATTTGTAATCCTTAAATTATTTAAACTGAAATTCTAGATATTCAATAATCTAGAATATCTATAACAGTGACAATTGTTCAGTCTATCTGATAGATACGAAGAACCTTCCCTTTCAAATTTATATTTGAAATTCAATCAGTGATGAGTCAATTCAAAAAGAAAGACCGATCCCCCTATGAAGATCAAAAGTGATGCTTATTGTCCAATTTTCTTCAAATTCCATTTAATAATAATGATGTAGAAATAGGAAACTTTTTCAATTTCAATTAGAAAGATTTTGTTTTTATTAAACAAAATCTTTCTAATGATTCCTTGTACATGGAATCTTTGAAAAAGTAATAGATCGTTTAATCTATCCTATTGAGTCACTTGAAGATACAGATTCAAAAAGTTATTCGTTTCTCTATTTCTATTTTTTTCTCGGATCTATATATTATTTATGTATATTAAAAATGCTGTCTTGCTAAGACTTTTTCAGAAAAATCGTTCCACAGATCATATATTCATATATAGAAGAAAAGTCTAGATTACGATGTCTATGGACAGCTGAACCAGTGACTATTCATGATTCCATAATTGAATCAATTTCATACCGGTTCCAAATTAGAGGAATGTTATGGTAAAACTTCGTTTGAAACGATGTGGTAGAAAGCAACGTGCGACTTGAAGGACACGATCCATTGTGGATTTTTACATCCACCATTTTTGATTTGTCTAGGAATAAGGGTGCTCTTGGCTCGACATTGTTTGTTCTGTTACACCCGAACCCTTCGTTTTTTTGTTGGGTTGTAAATAGTGCACGCTGGAGCTCGAATAGAAAGTATTAATTCATTTCTCGGGGGCAAGGATCTATGGTTAATGCCAATCAATTGGAGGAACAACTTCGTAAATATATCGAACATATATAGGAATCGAAAGGATCCAATTCGAGCAAGTTTCCAATTCAAAAGCAAAACTTGTTGAAATTGATTCAAATTTTTCGATTCAAAGTGTATCACGCGGGAATCGACTGTCCATAGGATTTTTTGATCGAAAGAAATCAAAAGGGGGTATGTTGCTGCCATTTTATTTTGAAAGAATTAAGAAACACCGAAGTAATGTCTAAACCCAATGATTCAAAATAAGGAAAGGATCTCAGAACAAGGAAACACCCTTTTAATTGTCTCAATCGTCTCAATAACTGGATCGGACTAAAGAATCCAAATAGAATTTGAAATGGTTTAAACGAGACAAACAAAAGGGAGTAAAGACGACTCAATAAATGAAATTGACTAAAGATTTTTCCTTTGAACTATTTGAGAGTTATCCAACTTGAGTTATGAGTACGAATGGTTTATTTTTCATTTTCAGGAAGAAAAAAAGACTGAAATCATAGTCTAATTTATTATATGGGCCCATTTGTCATTTAATTTATTAGAATTGCATATATAGACAAAACTTCGAATCAAATCATTTTTTCGCGAGCTGTACGAGGAGAAAACTTCCTATACGGTTCTGGGGGGGGTATTGTTCATCTACATCTATCCCAATGAGCCATCTATCGAATCGTTGCAATTGATGTTCGATCCCGAAGAGAAGGAAAAGATCTTAGAAGGGTGGGCTTTTATGATCCAATGAAGAATCAAACTTTTTTAAATGTTCCTCTTATTCTATATTTCCTTGAAAGGGGTGCTCAACCCACGGGAACTGTTCAGAATCTTTTAAAGAAAGCTGAAGTTTTTAAGGAACTTCCGCCTAATCAAATGAAATTCAATTAAAGAAATACCAGGGGGGTAGCGACTTGTATATAACTTTGTCTAACTTTTTTCTACTTGCCCCCCTTTTTCTTTTTTTCTTCTATATTCATATTTATTTATCATAGTTTCGGTCGAATCTTATGGTCTAGATGGTCTAGAATGACCAAATTGATTGATTTTATAAATACCCAATTTTCGCATTTCCTTTATTTAATTGTGTGGTTTTCATTGGAACTCGACTAAGCAACAACAAGGAATCTACTTTGCTTATTCCACTTAGATTGATGAAATACATTAGCATTAGGGACTCAAAAATCCGATATTTTTTTTTAATTCTTCCTTTTTTATTCTTCGATTTATATTTTTTCTATCTATGTAGATTAGATATGTAGTGTCAATCCAAGACAATTTTGAATATTATTGTATTCCATTGTTAAATTGAAATTCAAAGGATTTCAAAAAGGATTTGATTTCATGCAATTTATCTTTTCCAATGTATTCTTTTCTCACCATTTATATTGACAACAGTGTATTGAACAAATATAATTCATCGTGATAAGCGATCCGGGTCTATTATCAAATCTGTTTTTTTTTTAGATTTGTTAACTCAAGGGTTTGATTAGTTTGTATAATAGATTTTTTTCTCTTTGTTTAAAATAAATTTAATTGAATTTGATTGTATCTATACATCCTTTGTTGAAGTTTTGTTTAATTTATGTTTGTTTTTTTGGGGTTGCTAACTCAACGGTAGAGTACTCGGCTTTTAAGTGCGGCTCGAATCTTTTACACATTTGGATGAAGTGACGAATTCGTCCGTAACCTTGGTAAACTTTGGAAGACCACGACTGATCCTGAAAGGGAATAAATGGAAAAAATAGCATGTCGTATCAATAGAGAGTTCTTCGGATTGGTATAAAACCTTTTTCGAATTCTTGGAACGGAACAAAATAAAGTTGGGTCGAATGAATAAATGGATAGGAGCCCTGTGGCTTCAATTAATTATCAGAAAGAAAAAGCAACCGGCTTCTGTTCTTAATTTGAATAATTTCCCGATCTAACTAGACGTTAAAAATAAATTGGTGCCTGATACGGGAAGCACTTATCACTCCACGAGTGGATTCTATTTTTTTTTAATGAATCCTAACTATTGACATTCTCCATTATGGACTGAAGATGCGTGTGTAAAAGAAGCAGTATATTGATAAAGAAAGTTTTTTCCGAAATCAAAAGAGCGATTCGGTTTAAAAAATAAAAGATTTCTAACCATCTTGTTATTCTATAACATAAACATAGACGAATTAAATGAAATGGATGGAAAAAGGAGAGGGTAGAGAATCTGTTGATAAGTTTATCTGTCCCCGAGGTATCGATTTTTACAGAATACCTTGTTTTGACTGTATCGCACTATGTATCATTTGATAACCCCCCCAATCTTCTACCTTTAATTCAAATCGAATTTCAAATGGAGGAAATCCAAAGATATTTACAGCTGGAGAGATCTCAACAACATGACTTCCTATATCCACTTATCTTTCAGGAGTATATTTATGCATTTGCTCATAATCGTGCTTTGAGTAAATTGATTTTGTCGGAAAATCCGGGTTATGACAATAAATCCAGTTTACTGATTGTGAAACGGTTAATTACTCGACTCTATCAACAGAATCATTTTCTGATTTCTCCTAATGATTCTAACCAAAATCCATTTTGGGTGCACAACAAGAATTTGTATTCTCAAATCATATCAGAGGGCTTTGCTTTTATTGTCGAAATTCCATTTTCTTTACAATTCCTATCTTGTCTAGAAGGGGAAACGAACAAGATAGGAAAATCTCAGAATTTACGATCAATTCATTCAATATTTCCCTTTTTCGAGGACACTTTTTCACATTTTAATTTTGTGTTAGATATGGTAATACCTCGCCCTGTTCATGTGGAAATCTTGGTTCAAATCCTTCGCTATTGGGTAAAAGATGCTTCCTCCTTGCATTTATTACGAGTCTTTCTCAACGAATATTGTAATTGGAATAGTCTTCTTATTCCAAAGAAAGCCAGTTCCCCTTCTTCAAAAAAAAATAAAAGATTATTCTTATTCTTATATAATTCTCATGTATGTGAATATGAATCCATTTTAGTCTTTCTACGTAACCAATCTTTTCATTTACGATCAACATCTTCTGGAGTTTTTCTTGAACGAATCTATTTCTATAGAAAAATAGAACGTCTTTTGAACATCTTTGTTAAGATTAAAGATTTTGGGGCAAACCTGCGGTTGGTCAAGGAACCTTTCATGCATTATATTAGGTATCAAAAAAGATCCATTCTGGCTTCAAAAGGGACATTTCTTTTCATGAAGAAATGGAAATTTTACCTTGTCACTTTTTGGCAATGGCATTTTTCGGTGTGG